AATAATGCATTATCATTTTTTTAGTAATAGAAACAAGGGCGAGTACAGAACCACTATACTAGCACGGTCAATTCTATTGAATAATTTATCTTATATAAATACATTACCCTAGGCGGATAGCGGGAATCGAACCCGCGTCTTCTCCTTGGCAAAGAGAAATTTTACCATTCGACTATACCCGCATTTTTATCTTTCTCTTTTTGGTACGCAATGTGTGGATCATATTTGTGAATAATTATGTAGAATACTCTCTTCCCGGCCATTCCACTTACCAAAAATTTTTAATTCAATTAATATTCTTTTATCTCTTATTCTTAGATCTTATCTAATTATATATTAATATATAATTGTTTATTAATATATAATTAATAGATAATTAGATAGAATTTCTTTATTCTTTATTATTCTTATTTTAATTTTCTTATTCTTTATAAATATAAATTTATAAAAAAAAATAATTTAAATAATATAATAAATAGAATTTTAAGAAATTCTATTTATTATATTAGAAAATTATATTGATTAGAATATCAAAGAATATAAAATATTTGATTCTAAAACCAAAAATCAAAAGAATATTAATAATATTCTTAATATTAAAAGAAAAATGAATATAAAAAAAAGGATTATTAATATTATATATATTAATATTATATATATAATAATATATATAGAATTCTAAAAATATATAGAATTAGAGTTTTCTATATTTATCCTATTTTCCGGTACAATTTGATAAGAAGATTTCTTGACCCCTCCCCCCTAATTTTTTTCTTCATTTTTTATTTGCTTGCATTTCAAGAGTTATGCGTTTTGAAGAATTATATTGCATTTTAATGTATCTCGCACAACCGAAAGAATTCGGAGGGGGGGGATTATCTGGAATGAATAGGGTCAAGAGATGAGAGAATTAAGGATACCTACCAGAAAGACTAATCCAATCCATAAGGATGTCCCCGAAAATACAACATTTTTGTTACTCGACCAACCCTCAGGAGAAGCAAATACAACGGGTACACTAATCAGTAAGATTAATGACGTAGCAATTAATGCAAAAACAGCCAATTGGAAAGCAATAGTCATCTTTCTAATCCTCCAAGTTACCAACAAAAGAACTATACCATTTGATCCCTCTCTTATTCAAAAAACAAATCTAATTGTAAGAAAATGTATCATAGAGGGATTTTACTTTTTACCATGAATCCATTAATTCTATATGACTTATTAACATCCCGTTAACACTTTATTCGGGCATGGGGTCAGGAGTAGTTTCTTTTTTTTTTTACTTCACAAAAGGTCGTGCTAGATGATGCATCTCTAAATAGTATAGAGATAAATATTCTTTTCAATTTCAATTTACTACAGATCTTTTTCTATAGATAGTCATGGTATCCGTTCCTATGCTCTGGTCATGTTCTATTCGGTAGACTGAATTTTTAAAATTGAAAAAAGAATTTATAAATTCTCTTTTGGAGAGATGGCCGAGTGGTTGATAGCTCCGGTCTTGAAAACCGGTATAGTTCAGAACAAAGAACTATCGAGGGTTCGAATCCCTCTCTCTCCTTTTGCTTGGCGAATATGTATATTTTTTTTTGTTTTGCCTGTTTCAGTAGCATAAAGGTGAATGGCTCGGCTATCCTACCTAGCCGAGCCAAAAAAAGATGTTAGATATAAATGAAATGGGTTGAAAAGAAAGTAAAAAGGAATACTTTTTTTTGAAGTATGACCCAATCTACCCAACTAGATCAAATATGTATTAGCCATGGTGGAAGTAAATTAAATACTACTTCAAGTAGTAGATCTCTTGCCTCAGTTAAGAGGAGTCATGGAAAGAACAGGCTCAAAATCGCGATCAATTCCTTTTTCAAATCCCGCAGCAGCCGCTCGAGCCCTCCCCGCGTGCCATAAATGACCTACGAAAAGGAAGAATCCTAGAACAAAATGAGAGGTAGCTAACCAACTTCTAGGAGAAACATAATTGACCGCATTGATCTCGGTAGCTACGCCACCCACAGAATTTAAAGAGCCCAGCGGGGCATGGGTCATATATTCCGCGGAACGTCGTTCTTGCCAAGGTTGTATGTCTTTTTTCAGCCTACTCAAGTCCAAACCATTGGGACCCCTTAGAGGTTCTAACCAGGGAGCACGCAAATCCCAAAAACGCATAGTTTCACCTCCAAAAATAACTTCTCCGGTCGGGGAACGCATTAGATATTTACCTAAACCAGTAGGCCCTTGAGCAGATCCCACGTTAGCCCCAAGACGTTGGTCTCTAACTAGGAAAGTAAATGCTTGGGCTTGAGAAGCTTCTGGGCCGGTAGGCCCGTAAAACTCACTAGGATAAGCGGTATTATTGAACCAGACAAAGCAACAAGCAATGAAACCAAAAACAGATAAAGCAGCTAAACTATAAGACAAGTAAGCCTCTCCAGACCATACAAGCGCACGGCGAGCCCATGCAAAAGGTTTGGTTAAGATATGCCAGATTCCACCAAGTATA